TGTATAACCACCGCTATAAATACTATCTTTTGGTCTTAACCCAATATGTAACTCTGTATTTTCAGTAAGTAATGGAAAATAAAAATATTGTCCACATAAAGCATGCAATAGACCTAAGCTAATAAAAATATATTGAGCAGCAACTAGTGTAACTAAAAGATTGGTAACTAACTCTGCTTCAATAAAATAACTATTTGGAATTAAAATTTCATTTAAATAATAAATTAATCGATGTTGAACATAAATAAAAGGTCGTTCTACAAATTCTAAGCCAATTAGAAATGTCCAATGCCATCTTATTAAATAAGGACAAAAACGTTTATTTATACGAACAAGGAAAGTATACCATAACATACCTGATAAAGCTGACATTTCTGAATTAAAAAATGCGTAAAACTTTGGAATCGCTTTTAAGGTTACAAAATAATAGATTTTGTCGCTTAAAAATTTGATATCTGTAGGTAAATAATTCCAAAGTAGTGATAATGGATCATAACGATATTTACCATCATTTGTTAAATCAACAAAACCACGAACAGCAGCTCCATAAAATTTATCACTATCAGCACGATTCCCAATTCTTTGAAATTCAGTCACTTGCTGAAAATGAATTTCACTAAAATCCGATGCAAGATTATGTGTTAAAGGACACATCCATAAGCTACGCATATAATAAAATGCTAAATCTCTAAAATGCATATACCATAAATAACCTGCACCTAAACCACATAATGTGATTAAAAACCCTGTTCGAATATTGTATTTTTTAGAAAGAAAAATGAACCGAATAATTAGAATAAAAAGTGCAATATTTTCAATATCAACAAATCCTAACCCATGTCGATAATATGTCCAATATTCTTGAAGTATATATTTAAAAGTATCAGAAGTCACTGGTGTTGCCATGTGAATTATTTCTGTACTAGTACTAAAAGGACCCTTAATCCCTAAAAAAGTAAAGAGTGTTTCTTCATCAATATTAATTATTAAAGATAAAACACTATTAAATAAAAAGTATAAATTGTTTACGAACATATTTTATCATTATAAAATAGTATATTAGTACAATTCATGCATTACTATGTGTGCAAAATTTCTAATATGACACCGTATGATGCAACGATAATTCTATAAAATCATTCATAAAACTGTCAAGCTTTTTTTATAAAAATTTAAACGATAAAATATAAAAGAATTGGTAGAAAATTTTTTCTACCAAAACGATTTACAAATAAAATATATAATTACCAGTAACCTAATGAAACCGCTTTATCAATTGGTAAACATGCACCAATTCCAAACCAAACAGCAAAAAAGAATCCAAAAATAAAAACTAAGCTTGCGATTGGACGACGGAAAGGATTTTGAAATTTATTTACATTTTCGATAAATGGTACAGTAATTAAACCTGCAGGAACTGCAGCCATTGCTAAAACTCCTAATAATTTGTTAGGTAATACCCGTAACAAATTAAATGTTGGGAAGAAATACCATTCCGGTAAAATTTCTAATGGTGTATTAAATGGATCTGCAGGTTCACCCATTTGTGTTGGTGCCATTACTGCTAGACCAATACAACAAGCAAAAGTCCCTAAGATACAAACTGGGAAAAGATATAATAAATCATTCGGCCAAGCAGGTTCACCATAATAATTATGGCCCATACCTTTAGCAAGTTTTGCTCTTAATTTAGGGTCGGTTAAATCTGGTTTTTTAATTATTGACATAATATTTCCTTATTAAAAAGAATAATTTTAAAATATATAATTCGAATTATAGAGGTCCTGAGATACCTTGTTTACGAATCATTAAAAAGTGTGTTAGCATTAAAACTGCAGCAGCTACTGGTAATACGAATGTATGCGCACTATAAAAGCGAGTAAGAGTACTTTGCCCAACACTTTCACCACCACGTAAAACTAAAACTAATGGTTGGCCAACAACTGGAACTGCAGCAGGTACACCTGTTACAATTTTACATGCCCAGAATCCAACTTGATCCCAAGGTAAAGAATAACCAGTTACACCAAAAGAAACAGTAACAACTGCTAAAATTACGCCTGTTACCCATGTTAATTCTCGTGGTTTTTTAAAACCACCAGTTAAATAAACACGGAATACGTGTAAAACTAACATCATAACCATCATACTAGCTGACCAACGATGGATTGAGCGAATTAACCACCCAAAGTTTACACTTGTCATAATATATTCAACTGATGCAAATGCATCTACAACACTTGGTCGGTAGTAGAATGTCATAGCAAAACCCGTAGCAACTTGTACCAAGAAACATGTAAAAACAATTCCACCAAAACAATAGAAAATATTTACATGTGGTGGTACATATTTACTTGAAATATCATCTGCAATGGCTTGAACTTCTAATCGTTCTTCAAACCAATCATATACTTTACCCATAATAGATCGTTATAAAAGATTTTGACACAGTTAAGCACAAATAAAAACGAATATGTTTAAAAAAAAGGCGAGAGTGGGA